TAGTAAGTCTCGCTTGGGCTGCTTTAATGGTAGTCTTTACATTTTCTCTTTCACTCGTAGTATGGGGAAGAAGTGGACTCTAGAGGTACTATTTTTTAATTGAGTTGAGGAAAAAAACTCTATCAATTGTTTTATAGATCATTCTGAAATTTTTTTTTTAACGATTTTAAATAAAAATATATTTATTTTGAAAGTCCATTGGATTCGAGTGGAATTAATGTATTATATAAATAATACTCTTTCAATCATTCCCACTAATTCTTTCTAAATTTTCGATTTCAACGATAGGCTCTTCATAGAATTATAAATAGACAATGAGGAAGATCAAATTTTTATTTGTTTTACTGTTCAAAGAAGGAACCGTTCCGGTAAGTGTCTAGACACTTGTTCTGAGAAACAATATAAATTGTCTAACAAAAAACTATGTATTTTGCCTTAGGAGAGTTTCATATTGGCCATTTACCGCTTGTTTTCTTATTTTTGAAATTGGATTCCCATAGAACTCCAGAACTCCTGTTAGTGACTCAATCAATTACTTCTTTTACCTCTTTAAAACGCTAAACTAAAAAAAACGACTTGATTTTTTTAATCAAACTTCCTTCATTGATCTTACTTTTTCGATAGATATGGAGATTCATATTGAAAAAAATACGAAAGACAAAGAAATAGTAAGAATTAGAACAAAGTTTTCTTTCAATTGGAACAAATAGATGTAGCAAAGAAATAGAATTAGATACATTGCATATATGGAATTGATATCTACATATAGGAAGATCCACCCTATTGTAGTATTGTAGATTAAGTTTGTATTATTATTAGAGTACAACTTTACTACAGTATTTTATACACTGTAGAACTTTTTTACACGACAAGAAAACTACGAGAAAGGTATGGTAGAAAGAAATATATGAATCTTTCTTTCTACCATATACTATCGGATCGCATAGAATACTGATAATTCTAGTCCGCGCATTTCATTTAAGACGCGGAATTTGAATCCTTTTCGTCAGAAGTCAAGTTTCGGTCAAATTTATTAATCATTTTTACTTTGATTTTGGCTGACTGTTTTTACGTAAATGATAAGTAGAAAAGCAGTAGGCACGAGAACGAACAATGCAGTAGCAATAAATGCAAGAATATTTACTTCCATAATCTAATCGTTTTTTTTTAGTTTAATTTTATTTCACAATAACTCGGGATTTAATCCCATAGAGATGATAAATCTTTTGCCTGTCAATTCAATGAATGAACTCCCTCTCGATGGTATTGAATCGAATCAATATCATAAATAACAATAGTTGAGCTATCAAATAAATTCATCGTCGAGAATTGAATAGTATACCATAAAAAGATCTTTTATCCACACCGAATCAAATGAAAAATGGGATTCTTGATCCAATCAGGAGTTATTTTATTTACTGTTCCGTTTTTTCTTTTCGATAAACTATCCTACGCCTTTCGTGTATCATTATCCGATGAGATGATATTTCTCGAATGACCCTTCCACTTCCATTAGCCACAAACCAAAATAAACAATAGAGGTGAAATGGAAAAAGAAAGAAGTTCAGTTCTAAACTCTTTTTTTATAATGATCTAATTTTCTTTGAAGACAAAGAGGTGTGATACAAATGAATCCGAGTCGAAAGTATCTAATATTTTACCATTATAGTAGCGTTTTTGATGTCGATGAGACTCCGAAAATATAATAAATAGGGACGAAACTTTATGCATTTCTTCATTAAATTCATTCCTTCTCGAAGAAAGGTGTGATTGTGGGACGATCTTTATCTTTCTTTTATCCTCTTTCCTTAGATTATTATATTAGGACTAGGACACATATATATATAAAGTTCAGTGTGCAATTTGAATGAAATAGATTTTTCAAATTTAAATTAGTAAATTTACTAATTGAGGTTACCCCAAATAATAAGCAGAAACAGAGATAATTTAATTTGGAAACGTAGCTCATGGGGGGGGTTTTCGATTCCCTTTATTTTGAATTTGGGTCATTATAATAAATGAATTCCATTTGTGTATGTGCTACCAAGAACCCTGCGATATTCTCTGTACATATTCCATTATGAACAATCGAAAAATAAAACTCGATATGTCTTGGAATCCTGAATATAATGCTACCAACAATTGTACTAATCCAAATATATCTTTATACCACCAATCAATACTTTTTGTTTGATGATAATAAATGCAATAAGGAAAGAAAAAAAAGAGAGTTTAATTGTTAATTGATGGATTTATTGGATTCGTCGGGACTGACGGGGCTCGAACCCGTAGCTTCCGCCTTGACAGGGCGGTGCTCTAACCAATTGAACTACAATCCCAGGGAAATTAAGGGATATAGAAGAAAATTTGACTCCTACGTATCGGGTAGTTCGGAAGGACAAGAGTTTATACCATCTCATGGTAGATTGGCGAATTATTGGGCCGAGCTGGATTTGAACCAGCGTAGACATATTGCCAACGAATTTACAGTCCGTCCCCA